ACAAAGAAACCCGCCAACAGTCAAATAATTAATGAATCTCTGAGAGCTCTTTCTAATTTTTTTATTCTCCTCAATCTCCCATCCTTTTTTTCAGTTATTCACTCGAGCAATTATGATCTAGAAGTCGATTCGTGGCAAGTGTTCGGATCTATTATGACATAGCCATTCGGCGCACAACGGACCTTTTGAATCGTCTAAAATCCTTTCGGGTCTTTGTGTTGATCCAAAAATCGTTTTTTTGTGCAACCCGGCGTATTTATTAACATCTCAATTAGATGTTCTTAGATGTCGTTACGTTATGTCTTCCATTACCCCCAACATAGACATATTTATTTCTTCTTATTTTATTCCAAATCCCATGAAAACAGGCATGGATCATCGCAAAGAAATATATATTCGACTCTATCTGCCTATCGTTTATACTTCTGCCTATCGTTTCTATCCCATACGAAATAGAAAATGCTCTTTGAAAGGATATAATTAAATTCTTTGGTTGTTTTTGTCATAAAAAAGATTCGCTTTATTTGACATTTGACTAATCAGACTAATAAATCAAAAAAGAGTGCTCTTATTCGAAACGCCTTGTGATCTTCAACCAATTTTGGGCTTCAATATAATTACTGGGAGTAAGCGCTATAGCCTGTTTCCAATACTCAGCGGCTTGATCAAACCAAGCTTCCGCAATTTCAGAATCTCCCTGTCGAATGGCCTGTTCCCCCCGGTCAGAATAGGCTGTTCAATTCCTTCCTCGAGAACCGTACTTGAGAGTTTCCTAATTCATATGGCTCACAATTCTTGTGGTATCCCGATTTTTCAATCTACACCATCTAATATCTAATTGAATGAGATTTCTCAGAGAGAACTCCCCCTTGTTTTTTTTTATCGGGTTAACAAAAAGAGATTAATTGTATGAGTTTCAAACTTGAATTTGGTTTCATATTAATAATGAATTTTATTTTTCGTTTTATCTTTTCTCCCACCCTCAACATAGACATTTACAATATTGCTAGAAGTTTCTCAAAGGTAACTATCTCGGTTTCATAGAAAAACTGATTTTATAGAGAATCTTCGAAAAAGTCTTTTCTTCATATTCCTATATTTTATTTCATTTTCTTTCTATTTTAATTTGAAATTCTATTAAAACTAGAAAGAAAAACAAAGACTTACTATCTTTGGGATCTGATGCTACACCGCTGCTCAATACCTTAGGGGATCGACTTTATTACATACGTCGATTCCTAACTTTTTTCTTGTATCATGACTTAAATTAAGTAAGCAGTTATTATTGTATCGTCCCAAAACATCACTAATTGATCTTGACGGCGCTTTCTTTATCAATTGGATCCTTTATCCATAGAATATAGAAGAAAGTATCTAGGCATATCTATTTCTTGATATTTCGACTTCTAAGAAGTTCCTTTCTTTGCTACAGCTGATAAAAATCGTTTTGTGGACTATGTAGAAAAATCCATTTTTTTTTCTAGTATTTACTACTCTTTTCTCTTTCCTTTTTTCTTTCTATAGTGGAGATAGCCGCACGTAATGACAGATCACAGCCATATTATTAAAAGCTTGTGGTAAGAAGGGGTTTCGTTCGAGTGCTCTAAAATAATATTCTAAAGCTTTCGTATGTTCTCCGTTCCTTGTGTGAATAAGGCCTATGTTATAGAGTATATAACTTCGATCATAAGGATCAATTTCTAGTCGCATAGCTTCATAATAATTCTGTAAAGCTTCCGCATAATTTCCTTCGGATTGAGCCGACATCCGTTACGGTCGTCTTCATTTTTAAGAATCTCCGTTCCAGAACCATACGTGAGATTTTCACCTCATACGGCTCCTCCCTTAGGTGCATAATGAGAATAATACATGGAATCAAAAAAGAGTGAAAAATTCTCGTTATGGACTGAGTGGGGCTAGTGTTTTTACAAGAAATCTCTAGCCCTGCCAAAGATTTTTTTAACATCAAATGGGTTAATCTTAAATAAAAAATGGTAACTTCAACAATTTCTTTGTCCCCTACGCCCTTTAATTTCCAGGAATTGGTCACTTCAACAGTCTTCGATGGTTATACAGGTATCCAAAATAGGAACGAGATGGATGTTTGTTGTCCCAACCATTTTAGTTTCGATCTCGATAAGGAAGGCGATAATTTCGACCAAAGTCAAAGTCTGCGTATTGTTGATTTCTAGGTGTAGTGCTTCTTCTCCTATACTGTCTATTGATTCTAATGGATGAGGGTTGACTCGCACCGCAATACAGATTCATAAGTTTTAACCTCTGGCTCACTACTAGAATCGACAATTCAAGCATCTGAGGCTGCATTAATCGGGGATACACGACAGAAGGAATTGTTTTTTTTTTTACAAACCTCACCTTCAAAAAGCGTAGATTTATTTCTTTTTTTTTCTAGTCCGAAATCATGCGTCAGTCTTATAAGACTGAAGGCGGTAAATAAAATTGAGATCGAAAAGATATGTAAACTAATGATCAAATCACACCATCTCTGTAATAGGTAAATGCCTCCTTTTCTCCTGAAGTTGTCGGAATTATTCGTAATAAGATATTGGCTACAATTGAAAAGGTTTTATCAATAAAATTTCCATTTATACTCGATTTAGTCATAGATAGCAATCCACTCTCAAATTCTTTTCATTACCTTTCGTAAGAAAATGATTCCCCACAAACAAAGGAATTGGACACTACGAAATAACATAAAAACAGAATTTAAAAAATTTGAAAACTCCTCTTCCTTAAATTCTTTCTTTTTGACCGGAATTAAATAAAATAATAAGAAATAGTTTCGATTTCATACAAATCTAGTCGACTAGTATAAGAATGAAGAGGTCCTAGTCTGATTCCCATCTCATCTCGAAATTGAAGAAAAAAACAAAATAGATAGACCAATTAGTTGATTCCTTACGATTGATTGAATTCGTGTCAAAATATCCGAAAAGGATGGGAGCACTAGATAAACATAAATGGATATCTAAAAAATCGATATCTTTCCTCTTTTTGTTTTTTCATACTTTTTTTCGAATTGATTGCCCGGAATTTTTGAAGGATCAAGTAAAGAAAAAATAAAAGTGGCTCGCTATTGATTCGGTTGATGGGGCATAATCATTACGTAGGAGAGATGGCTGAGTGGTTCAAGGCGTAGCATTGGAACTGCTATGTAGGCTTTTGTTTACCGAGGGTTCGAATCCCTCTCTTTCCGTACCCTCAACTAATTTACCAATCTTAATGAACACAATGTATCAAAGAACAACACATACTAAAATTCAAAAAGGTAGAACTCGGAACACTCGGTAATTTTGATATCGATTTGCTATTGCTATTCCCTGGATAAGTACTTTATCCTGCGTCCTTTTTTAGTTACTTTTTTTATGGGAAGGAAAGGGGGTAGGAGTAATAAAGTTGTCCAAACCTCTTCTTAGTTGAGTTAGGTTTAAGTTTGCCGAGAATAATATTCGACGACTAGCAATTCATTTATTTTCAAACCAATCGCTTTACTCTCGATTATTTGATTGACTAATCCTTTATATTGGAATGGGTGAAGAGTCAAATGTTTTGGAACTTCCTCATGAGAAGATGAATTAAGATAACTTTGAATCATATCTCTATATTTTTGAGCATGGCTCGCCATAATAATATCGTGTGGTTTGCAGCGATAACTTGGTATATCTACTATACGGTCATTAACTAAAATATGTCTATGGTTAACTAATTGGCGGGCTTGGGGAATAGTCGAAGCCATACCCAATCGGAAAAGGATGTTATCCAAACGCATCTCAAGTAATTGTAGTAAAACCCGACCTGTTGACCCCTTGGCTTTTCCGGCTATACAAACATATTTTAGTAATTGTCGTTCGGTAAGACCATAATGAAAACGCAATTTTTGTTTTTCTTCTAAACGAATACGATATTGAGATTTTTTCCCAGAGCGCAATTGGTTTCTAAAATCGCTTCCGGCCCTAGGCCCTTTACTAGTTAGACCTGGTAAAGCCCCAAGACGACGTATTTTTTTGAAACGAGGCCCCCGACATGAAGACTCCTTTTTTGTTTGGACATAAACAAACTGAACTAAATAAATTGATAAATTAAGCGAGGCGAAATACAATAATAATAATACAATGAAGTATTGTCCTAAAAAGAATTAAGAAATGGATTGAATTGGAGTAATAGAATTACCATTTTTGATTTATGTATAGAAATGTATAGAAATCATTTTCTTTCTATATTAATTTATATATCATATCAATAGAAATAGAAATTTATTAGAAAAAAAAAATAATCCTCTTTTTGTTCTGCCGAAACCGAATTCTTACTGTTTTTTTGCTAATTGAAAGGGGGCATATAATTGGTCGGCAACCCTTGGAAAAAAGGGAAAAAGCCATTTCAATGTTCTTTGATTTCAAAAATACACTCTCAATCATGTGAAAATCAAAACAAATAGACAAAAGCCGGCTATCGGAATCGAACCGATGACCATCGCATTACAAATGCGATGCTCTAACCTCTGAGCTAAGCGGGCTCAAATAGAGCAAAAATTGTGTATACATCGTAAACGAATAGGATCTTTTTTTTTTTCGATTAATAGGAATTATTCAGTATTAGCTATTCATAATAGCAATAGCTATAGATTTCGATTTTTTGATATTGATCAATATTCTAGAAAATAATAATTAGTAATTAGATTATTTATTCTAAATTCTAATTATTATATTAATAAATTTTTAGTGATATAAAATGGATATCCATTTTATGTTTCTCAACACTTAACGTAAACTTCTTTCAATAAGGTATTTTAAAATGTTAATGTATTAGAATTCTAGGAATTCTAAAGAATTAAAAATGCTAACTAATTCAAATATTTCTAATAACAAATTTCAAAATTACTGAAATAATTAGTTTCGTTTTAGCTATAATCAATGATTAATATTTTTAATAACTAGATACAAATAGATACAAAATGATTGATATTGTATCAAATACCTTTT